ATCTCCAAGGAAAAACACTCTGATCTCCTATCAGAAAAATTCCCAATTCTCCTTTTGGTGCTTCGACTCTTACATAAAGTTCTTGCTTAGCCAATTCAAAAGTTGGAGAAGGTTTTTTACTAATAAATCGATAGTCAAAATCATTCCATTCAGGGTCTTTTATTCTACCAAAGCGTCGAATTTCTAAATTCTCATAGGGTCCCCCTGGAATTCCTTCCAGAGCCTGTTGGATAATTTTTATGGATTCTGTCATTTCACTGATTCGTACTAAATACCGAGCTAATGAATCCCCTTCTTTTTGCCATTGAATCTCCCAATCAAATTCGTCGTAAGACTCATAACGATCAATTTTACGAAGATCCCACTGTATTCCGGAAGCTCGTAGCATTGGGCCCGATAAACCCCAATTTAGTGCTTCTTCTGCGCGAATAATGCCTACGCCTTCAACTCGTTCTAAAAAAATAGGATTCCGCGTAATAAGCTTTTGATATTCAGCAACCGCGGTTAAAAAATAATCGCAAAAATCCAAACATTTATCTATCCAGCCATGAGGTAGATCAGCAGCTACTCCTCCGATACGAAAATAATTATGCATCATGCGCATACCGGTAGCAGCTTCGAACAAGTCATATATTAACTCTCGTTCTCGAAAAATATAGAAGAAAGGGGTCTGTGCCCCAATATCTGCCATAAAAGGGCCAAGCCATAACAAATGAGAAGCGATACGACTTAACTCCAACATAATAGCTCTGATATAGCTAGCCCTTTTAGGTACTTGAATATTGCCTAGCTGTTCGGGTCCATTTACGGTTATTGCTTCTGTGAACATAGTAGCTAAATAATCCCAACGCGTTACATAAGGCAAATATTGTATAATTGTTCGATTTTCCGCAATTTTCTCCATCCCTCTATGTAAATAACCCAGTATTGGTTCACAATCAATAACATTTTCACCATCGAGAGTAACAATCAGTCGAAGAACACCATGCATTGATGGGTGGTGAGGGCCCATATTGACTATCATGAGGTCTTTTCTTGTAGTTGGTGCAATCATAAGTTTTTTCCCGAGTCGTTCTTCCATGCATTGCTGAAAGTAAAAAGAAGTTCATCAAAATTTAAACGACTAAGCTCAAATGGTATCACGCTTCAAATTAACGAGTTTTTATCTCTCGAATATTTAACTCACTAATTAATTCTTTATAGCGTCTTCTATTTTTTTTTGACAAATAGGCCAGCAGTCGTTGGCGTTTTCCCAAAATTTTCCGCAAACCTCTCTGGGATGAAGAGTCTTTTTTGTGCAATTCCAAATGTGAAGTAAGTCTTCTTATCTTAGTGGTAAAACTGAATACTTGAAATTCAACAGACCCTCTGTTTTCTTCGTTTTCTTTTTGAGAAATAACCGAAATGAATGAATTTGTTACCATAAAAAAATCCCCTTTCCCTTTTTACAGATATGGATTTTATTGATCAGTAATAATAATGCCATTAATTGGAATCTGGTATATACAATAATCTAATCCAAATTTCTTTATGAACTCCTAATTTTCTGAATTCAAATCAATTAATCCAATTTCTAATTGGATTTAGATAGGGATAGAAAAAGATTGGTACATTTTCGCATCGAAGAATTTAGACCTAAAACAAAGAAGGTTCTGTTGATTCATTTCGAGATCTAATCGAGACATTATTCATTTCCTATTGGATATTAGAATGAAATGTGAGACAAGACATGTGATCTATGTATTTGTTTGCTTTGATATACCCTATTATATATATAGGGTATAGAATATATAGAAAAAGTGTATTATCCACGAAATGTCAAAATTTCAATCGTGGATACAGATGTATTCTTAACATACTGAAACGACTGCCATTATTGGTATCAAACCAATAACGATTCATACAAGCTAAATCCTCTAATCGATAATTAGGCCAAAGAAAGAGCTTTAATTTCATTAATTGATTTTTCTCTCTATCAAAATGGTTACTGTCATGCGAAACTTGGCTGCTGTCTTTTACGTCCTTTGCATTCCAAAATACTTGATTTCTATCTTCACCATTTCTATTCTTTGAATTAAAACAACTTAGAATTTTCAACTTTCTACGACGTCTAAACGAGAAAATATTTTCAGGAACAAGCAAATCCAAATGATTTTTGTCTCTATTTTCAGTTATTCTTTGGTGTGATGAAATAGTTTCATCAAAATTCTTCTTAGAAACATATCTTTGTTCTTGATATTTTTGATTAGTTTGGTGCTTACTCTTATGAACCAATGAAATACCTATGGTTTGATACATAATAAATTGTGCATCGTTTTTTCCAAACAGACGAATGGGTTCTATAATCAATATTCCCTTTTTCATCAATTGGTTAAGAGTTAAATTCTTCTCAATCAGCATTATATCCAAACTCATTTCTCTATTTTGAATCGAGGGTATAGTAATTTGGGTTGGATCTATCAGTCTAAGCAGGAGACAATATACCTTGACATTATTGATCAGTCTTTGATTCAAAGTATCGTCCCATCTCAATTGAAAAAGCAAATAACGTTTCAGGAAGAAATCTAGTTCTGCTCTCGCGCTGCTTTTGTATTGTTTTTTCTTTTTCCCCTTTTTCATGTCTGATCTTGCATAATTTTCTTCACTATCTTTTTGTTGTGAGAGAACGGATCCAAGATTTCCTGGACTTGTGGGTTCTTTTTCTCCTTGATTTCGATGCTTTTTATTCGATGGTATCAAAAAACTTCCTTTTTGCTTTTGATTTATTTTTTTATTTTCACTACTATTTTCATTTTTATTCAAATTTGAAAGAAGTAATTTGCTTGGTATAAACCAAGGTTTGCTTTTATATGCTTTATAAAGTAACACAAATTCTGGGAAGAACCAAGGTTCCAAATTCGCTATGCGACACTTTAGCATTTTTTCATTCATTCCCATCCAATCAAAAAATACTTTGTCGGAGTTTGGTGGATTGATTTCTGGAATCATAAGGTAAAAAAGATCTTTTTTAGGAATTATTTGAGTATTTTGATTCCCATTGCTGACCCAGGCCTCAATATCGCCTTTTTGTTTAAGATCAAAATTGAGAATGTTCCAATCAAAATATTTTCTATCGACCGTTTTTTCCATATATAGAATATGGACCTTTCCTAGATAATTATCGATAGGGATGTTCCTCAGTATATTTTCTTTATGCGTGTTATAAGAAATCTCTTGCTTCTTACGTTCTTGAAACGGAGATCTATAAAAAAAGTATTCCGTTTTATTTTCATAATTCAGAAATTTATATGATAAAAGATCATATTTATAGTATTTTTGCAAATTCTCTTTTCTTTTTTGATTAGATAATGAATATACTTCAATTTGTTTTTGTTTTTTGAAATCAATTAATTGGTCTTTTTCATATGAATGCCTTTTGCTAAAATTTTCCTTTTTACGCTGATGAACTGTATTGCGCCATTTTTCTGGTATTAATCTATACCATCTGCTCTGAGATAAATTGTATTGATAATATCCTCTTAACCACTTTTTCCATTGATTCATTTCATAACTCGGAAGTTTCTTATCCCCTAATTTCGAATCAACCATTCCTTGTGTTTCAAAAGAATCCTTTATTTCAGGCGGGGGGATTCCTTGAGATTGAAGAACAGCTCTTAATTTATACGAGTTACTAACTTGGATTTGTGATAATTTGAAAAATACATATGCTTGTGACACGTAGGATAAGTCATAAAAAATAGGTGAATTTTTTTGACTATTACTAATATTATCAAGTGACTTTTTTATAGTCGAAATAAATGGAATTAGATTTTTCTTAATTTTATTAATTCTTTCTTGTTTTCTTTCATTATTGTAAAGGGATTTATCAATAATTTTTTTTGTTGATTCAAGAAAAAGTTCTGTATTCATTCTGGGAATATTAATGATACATAAAAATATATCTGTGTAGATTCTTTCAATGAAAAATTTCAAAAAAAGAGGTAATTTAGAGATTAATTGAGCATTTCTTTTTTTGAATATTTGCCATTTTTCGAATCTTTTAGCATTATAACTTGTTTTTTTAAGACTAATATTATTTATTCTTGGAGTTACTTTTTTTTGCTCTTTTATAATTCTTTCTATTTGATTTCGAATTGTACTTGTTCTAGTAGTCAAATCCTTGATTTTTTTTTCTGTTAATGAAGAATTTGTCCAATTCGTAGATGCAATTTGACTAATTTTACTAAACGATTTGTGAATTAGCTGATTGCTTATTATAGAATCTTTTTCTTCTTTAATTTCACTTGATTCATATACTTCTCTTCCTGTTAATCGAAATAACAGAATTTTTGAAAGTTCTTTTATTATTTTTTTTATAAAAATAACACTTTCGATAACCCATTCTTTTGTTTCTTTTAAAACTTTTCGAAGTAATTTTATTTTTCTTTTAAAAACTATTAGAACTCGAGAAGACTTCTTTTTAAATTTTCCAATTTTTTTTTCAATTTCCTTAAGAATGGGTTTCAAAAAGGAAGGTCCTTTTCGGGGCGAACCAAAAGGGAGTTCAGTTTCCATTCCCCAAACTGTTAAAAAACAAAAATCATCTTTTTCTTTTTTCTTTTTCATTAAACCTTTCTTAGATGATCGTAGTTTCGATTTGTGCCAAGGTTTCAGACGGAAAGGAAATAAGATTTTTATCTGAATACCATCTGTCAACCAATTTTTCGGAAATTCTGTTTCGGATAATGGAACACCATTATAGGTACATTTAACATGCATCTCTCTATTCCATTCCTGTAAATCCTCAAACCATTCGGGAAATTGAAATAGGAACATGCGTCCACTATTTTTTGCAATTAGCAATGAAGGTAATACAATATATTTTCTAAAAATAGATTGAGTTAGTAACATGCAACCTCTTATTACTTGTGTAACTGGAATGGTATCCCAGGCCTCTGCTATCTGTATTCGCTCTTTCTCCGTTCTTTCCTTCGTCTCTTTTTCTTCTTCTCTTTTTCTTT